CAGGACCCAAATAACTTGATTTTCGCCCATGAACTATTTGTGTCAATGGATTTGTTTGATCCATAACTTGAGATAAGGGGTGTAGGCCGAAAAAGGATTCATAAGTGGTTGTTAATGCAGTTGAAGTTACCAAATTATGAGGAGTCGGTATCCATTTTTGCCTAATCGCTCCACCTATAGTTCCCCGAACCGCATTTTCTAAACGAATCATAGCCAATCCGAATTGATCTTGTAAAAGATCCGCTACAGAACGAATACGTTTATTTTTCAAGTGATTCAGATCATCAAGTGTACCCATTCCAAATTTCATTCCGATCAAGTGATCCGCAGCTGCCAATACATCCCGCGGTAACAAAAATGTAATGTGCTGGGGTATATCAAGATTAAGTCTCCGATTCATATTTCGTCGCCCAATCTTTCCTAATTCACATCTTTGTTGAAAAAATTTATTTTGTAATTCCTTACATAAGGACTCAGAAAACACCGGATCCCCCCCCACACAAGCAAATTGTTGATAAAACTCCAAAATGGCATTTTCTTTTGACCCAATTTTTTCTTTTTCCTTATCATTCGGAAAAGACAAGAAAATTTCAGGGTAGCATACATTATCTATAATTTCTCTTAGATTCGAACCCATAGCTGATGATGGAACTAGAATAGATATTTTTTGTTTCCTGCTCACACGCGCCCATATCCTTGCTTTTCTATCAATCTCTAATTCTGATCTTCCTCCCCAATCTGATATTATGGTACCGGTATAGACCGGAATTCCCCTATGGTCCAATTCTGAACGGTAATAAATACCGGGACTTTGCAATATTTGATTGATCACTATTCTGTATATTCCATTTACTATAAAGGTTCCCAGGGAATTCATTAGAGGAATGTTTCCAATAAATATGGTTTGTTCTTGCATATCCCTACCCGTTTTCCAAATTAATCCCGCGGGTACATATAATTCAGAACAATATGTGAGCGATTCACGCACAGCATCTCTTTCTTTTATTAAAGGTTCTACCAATTGATATGTTTCCACAAATAATTGAAATTCAATTTCTTGATCTGTATCTTCAATTTTTGGAAACTTATAAAGTTCTTCCGTCAAGCCCTGATCAATGAATCTACAAAATCCTTCAAATTGTATCTGACTAAACCCAGGTATTGTAGACATTCCCTCATTTACATCTTGAAGCATCTTTATTTTAGTTTCCCATTTATCGAAAAAATCCCATGCATTGGCTCATTCTTCCATCGAACCATATGGATTTATCTAGCAATGATGGAATATAGATTCTGTTTACGGAATCGCATGAAATTTTACCCAACTTCATATATGTAATGTATGAAATACGGTATGATATGAGCAGAGAAATCAAAAAAAATTTCTACTTAAAATTTAAATTCGAATTTCTAACAAATACAAATGGAAATGACTTGATAAAAAATTCCTGAAAAAAAAAAAAATTATGCCGCTTAGGTTTATGTTATGGAGTCTTGTATACAATATAAAAAGTGATCAAAAATTCACCTATTATTCTGATAATACACTCTGATTGAATACCAAAAAAGTAAAGGGACTCCGAATTTTTAATCTCTTCCCTATAAATGCGATAAAGACAGAAAAGATTCGCAGAGAGGAGAGACATTGTGACCCATTTGTTATGTTAGTCAAATTCGTGGAATACTAATGTAGTGCGCAAGAGGGGTTGTATTTATTAATAACACACAGGTCTGATTATGCGCATATCGCCTATCTAAGTTCTACTTGGGACAACATGACATGAAACGTGCTATATCCTAAATGATTTTTGATATTCAACAGATTCAATGAAAAATTGAAGCATGGTAATTCCCTTTTCCCTTCCTTAATTCCCCTTATTTCGCTTATAGACATATATAAATAAGAGAGCGTGTTAGGTATATCTGTGTAAAAATTGATGTTCTGGGGTTTACATATACACATAATTGTTGTTATAATTGTAATTTAAAAGTTTTTTATTTGAAAATAGTTGAAATTGACACTAATTAGTTGCATATCAATTGAATTTTCTTAATACTCACTTTTCTTATAACATTAAGGAAACAAACGCAATTTGAGATCCAAGAACTGAAGGCACAGTCAATAGTTAATGGTTCCTATTTCCATTTCATTTTTGATTCTGTAACTGAAAAGCCACATTCTCTCTTTCAATAGAAAGCAAAGGGAGGGTTGGCGTTGTGTAGTTGGAAATTTGAGATACTCTACAATTAATTCAAAGGAAGCCACCGGTTCCAATAAAAGGGCGAGGTTTCTTTTAGGTTTATTAGAATAGAAAGGGGGTAAGAAAAACGGGATTCAAGATGCAAATCCAATCAAAAAATGGAATAGTTCTATCTATTTTTTTTTTCCGTTTTGGCGGCATGGCCGAGTGGTAAGGCGGGGGACTGCAAATCCCTTTTTCCCCAGTTCAAATCCGGGTGTCGCCTGATCAATAAAAACTAGAAATCCTTTTGTTGGTAGTATAAAAATCGACAAATTCTTGCCCATCAAAAGCAAGGGAAAAGGGCTAGAACGGCCGATACGTGCTCAAAATAGGGAGGTTCTATATCTATAAAAAATGTTAATCCTTACGACTAGGGTTCAAGGAAGGGTTTTAGTATAATAGAAGGGCTAGTCTATCAAGACTTTCATTACTAGTGTAGCGTCTACTGACCGAGTCTTGAGTTAGATAGTCAAACGGGGAATCAAACAAATTAAATTAGTAGTGGTGTAAAGGGCATAAGATACTTTGTATACAGACTCACAAAAGTCTCTGAATGCTCAGACATTCACTCAATATTGGATTGGATGGATAATTGGCTTTTCGTAGAATCAAATCAAAGTTTTTTTTTTTTTACTTTTAGTTTCGGTAACCCCCAGGGAAAGGTAGAATGTAATGGGTGGTCTCCCGACTGTCTCTGTGCAACAATCGGGAAAAGTAAGTAAGGATTAGAGCAAAGAAGGGATAGAAAAATCTGAGATATTTTGATCTATCTTGATTGTCTTTTTTATGTCTTTCGCTTATGAAGATCAAAAAAAAAACAATAGGGCTTACTATTCCTACGTGTTCCATTACGAACATTCCTTTCATTTCAGTTTTATAATTCCAAAGAGTAACTGTGCTCTTGCTTGGGCTTAAGGCTTCCCAAATTCACCGGAAATCATATAAAAACTTGGTATGGGTGGATTTATTGGATTGGTTTATCAATTGTCTTCCTTCGGTCAGAATCCCTTTTTGACTCTGCGCCATTGATTCCATTATTATTAGTGATCAATAATCACTAATAGAAGAATTTCTTCATATTCATAGAGATAGGGGACATAATTCACATGGATATAGTAAGTCTTGCTTGGGCTGCTTTAATGGTAGTCTTTACATTTTCCCTTTCACTCGTAGTATGGGGAAGAAGTGGACTCTAGAGTCACTAAAAATTGAATTGAGTAATCAAACTGTATCAATAGTTTCAGAGATCATTCTGCAAGGCGTTTTTAATTTAAATAAAAAATACTCCCATTTCCAAATTCTACAGGAATTCAGTACCAGTAAAAGTAGAGTAATATATGAAGAATAACCTTTCAATTAAACAAAAATTTCAATGATTCCCATGTTCGTATTTTCAAAGTAAAAGGGATATACATTAAATTTTTCGAAAAAAAAAAATTATTCCGAGGAGTAAAAGTGGACATTCGATTATCGGATTGATGGAATCACGACAAATCAAATGGATGTAGCAAAGAATTAGACTAAAATTGAGGGGCTCCTTCCATTTATATGTACTTATATGTACATTACACATATGTGATTTATGTGTACCTGGATGAATATACATATTTTAGATGGATCTATAATAAAAAAGCCTATATTTTTTTTACAGTCTAACTTTATACAATGATACGATAGATAGTATGGTAGAAAGGTTCCGATATTTCTTTCTACCATACTATCAGATCTCCTATACTGTTGATTCTAATCCATTCATCTCAATCAAGACGTGGGATTTGAATCTCCTTTCATTTATTCCATTAATTAATTAATTATAAGAACTGACAAGTCAAGCTTGATTTTAATTTTAATCATTTTGACTGACCGTTTTTACATAAATAATAAGTAAAAAAGCAGTAGGAATTAGAATGAACAATGCAGTAGCAATAAATGCGAGAATATTTACTTCCATAATTTTATCGTTTTTTTTTACTTCACAATAACTCGGGATCTAATCCCATAGAGATTCTAAGTCTTTCTCCTGTAAATTCCAGGGGATGCAATTCATCCCGATGATATTAAACCGATGATATTAAATCGGATTAATATTATGAATAACAATATCTGAGCTATCAAATCTATTTATCGTCGAGAATTTAATAGTATAACATATGAAGATCTTTTATACATACGGAATGGAATTCCTGATCCAATCAAGAATCCTGTTGAATTTTTCATTCTTTGTTTCTTTTCTATACCCTCCCATTTTCTTTATAGAAATAAAATCAAATAATGAGGTATCATCTGACCCATCTTACGCTTCGATTGGTCACAAACCAATCCATATAGTAGAAGTGAAATAAAAGAAAAAAAAAAAGAAGCAAAGCAATAAAGATCGGTCCCAGTCTAAGAAATATTACTATTTCGACAAAATTACTATTCCATATTTGAAGCTTTCTTCGATAGGACCATTCAAAGAAATAGGAATAAAAAGAGATTATTCATTCCTTTACTAAGCTAAGACTTAGAGTGATAGATCTTTGTTTGATCTTTCTTTTTTTAATATCTTTTTGCCTTGGATTGATACTAGGACACACATAGAATCTCCAAAATTCGGTGTGCAATTTAATTTGACTGAAATAGATAGATTTTTCCAATTGGGAATTGGGGTTATACAAACTCGGAGCTAGAAAGGGAGGTACTTTTTAGATTAAAAGTATTCCGACGGGGTAACTAAGGTTAAGTTCATTTTCTATCTACAATATAATAAAAAAATCCCAATTTGTGTATGTGCTCCAGGAAAACAAATGGGTATTCTATTCCATGGATCGGGAGCAAGCGAAAAATCCAGACAAGAACACCATCTCTTGGAATCCTGCATTATAGTGCTACCAACAATTGTACCAATCTACATATGTCTCTCCCTCATCAATCGGTACTAATTAAATTTAAATTAATTAAAATTGCCATATTGTATTTGTTCAATAAGAAATGTAAAACGATAAAGGAAAGAAAAAAGAAATAAGAATCCCAGACTGGAAATTAGATTCTGCTTCGTGTCCCCCCTTCACAGAAAATAGAGAGATGAATTGATGGATTCACCAGATTCTAGGTCGGGACTGACGGGGCTCGAACCCGCAGCTTCCGCCTTGACAGGGCGGTGCTCTGACCAATTGAACTACAATCCCAGAAAAATGAGGTGTACAACATACATATTTTCAAAAATTTCATTCAAAATTAGTTCAATTCTAGCTAGAATCGTCGTATTGTAACAGAGCAACGAGTGATATATTCCTATCCACACGAATATGGACTTTAGCGCGAACGACACAGATTGCTAGTAATTCTATTGTAAATATTGTAAAATCGTATCAAATCAATTGAAAATAGCTATTTTTTTTTTTTTTTTACAGATCATAATATGAATCTAGATCATAAAAAAGATCAGAATCATAATATGTGGGAACCTTTAAAACTAAATTAAATAGGGGATAGAAAAATGAAATGGATTCTTTTCTTTATTCCTCCGTATCGGACGTTTCTGTAGAAAAAATTGTATATCATCTCATGATGGATCGGCAAATTTTTGGGCCGAGCTGGATTTGAACCAGCGTAGACATATTGCCAACGAATTTACAGTCCGTCCCCATTAACCACTCGGGCATCGACCCAGGAAGAATCAATTCTAGACTTATTGATAATCCATGAGCAACTCCCTTTTGTAGTACCCTACCCCCAGGGGAATTTGAATCCCCGCAATCTCCTTGAAAGAGAGACGTCCTGACCACTAGACGATGGGGGCATACCTGCCCGATCGCCACCATACTATGCTCATAGTATGAACAGTTTTTTGTAATTGTCAATATAATGTAATGGTGTGAATAAGCCCAAGGAAGCTTTCCACCTTTCAGGATTCCTAGAATTTTTTTTTTTTTTTATTTTTCACTCAGGGTTCACAAACCATTCCCTATAATTATATAGAATTAATGAAGTATAGGATCCCTTCAGGGAGTGATTTGTCCGGCAAAAAAAAAAAAAAAGATTAAACTTCATTTTTCAATTCAACTTTCACTCATCGAGTCAGGCATTGTTAAGATAACATATGCCTATCTCGATCTCAGACTAAGACAGGAAATTAAGAAACGCTAGAAAGTTTCTATATAGTTTGGTTCCGGGTATGAGTTCAATCTATTCATCACATGATTCGATAAAATAGAAAATATCTTGGGTCTATAGTCGAATTTTCTATCAATCAATTGAATCTCGTTCCGATGAGGGTTAATAAAAAATAAAGCAAAGTAATTAGGTTTTATCCCGGACTTCCTAAAAAAATTATTGTTTCTGAATGAAACACTATGGAAACATATACATATATATCTCTCCATATATTATATACATAGGTACATGCAGTAAATTCATAGTGGCTAGTGTCTCACTCAGGAATTGATTCAAAAGGGCCCCTTTAACTCAGCGGTAGAGTAACGCCATGGTAAGGCGTAAGTCATCGGTTCAAATCCGATAAGGGGCTTTTTCCACAAAACTCCAGTCTGAGTCTTTATTTTGTAGTTTTGTAGTAGAGAATAGGAATATTGTTGATATTTGTAATAAAAAAAGTAAACATCTGCATAACATAATAAGTTATTATTCTAAAAAAATGAGTCAATTATTTAAATATAATAAGTTATAAGGTATACTATAGTAGTATCATTAAAAAGTTGAGCATTTGTTCATTATAATGATAATGATAAGTCATCCCACTATTTGAGAGGATGACTATGTCACTACAAGCTCTATCACGGTTCATTCTTCAAGATTATTGGTTCGGGGACATAGATATTCTATCTCCCCAATCCCAATTATGAATTAATAAATATTCCCACTTTTTTATTATTCCAAAAAATTCATCGTCAAATCAAGATAAGAAATCAACAAAAAAAAAAAGAAAAAGTAAGTGGACCTGACCCATTGAATCATGACTATATCGGCTATTCTGATATTCAAATTCAGTAGAGATGTAATTATAGTAAATTCAAGAATTTGTCGATATTTCCGATTAAATCTTCTTGTTACTGGATGCTCCATAGGAATGGATTGGTATTTCGTTCCTCCGCGGGGAAACGTTTATTCTGAGTCACAACCCGGTAGCACCCTATTTTGTAATATCTTTCTTTGATTCCAGAAAAAGATCAGCTCTTTTTATCTATTCTAGGCTATCTATTCTATGAGAGGATATGGATCCATATCAGATCGTGGTTTTTTGTACCAAGTATTTCCATAT